TATTGCTTCAAGAGAAGCTCCCGTCGAAGTTCACTATGAATCCTTGGGCACCTATCATGAGATTTATGCACACTATCTAATAATAAGAAATATAAAAAAAGAAATTCTTTTTATATACATTCGAACTACTCTTGGTCATATTTATTTTTATCGAGAGATTGAAGAAGCTATACAAGGATTTTGTCGAGTCTGCTCATATGGTACTTAAATAAGACCATACTTAAGTAATTCTATGATATCCGTGTAATTCGAGTCTTTCGGGTTCAACTAGGATCACAATTCATCACTTTTTCGGTGAATTAAGATTCAGAAAAGGACGTTTTCTAATCACTAACTCAAAACCATTCATTGTCTAATTCTACTTAAGCGGAATATGGAGGTACTTATGGCAGAACGGGCCAATTGGGTCTTTCACAATAAATCGATAGATGGAACTGCCATGAAACGACTTATTAGCAGATTAATAGATCACTTTGGAATGGCATATACAGCACACATCCTGGATCAAGTAAAGACTCTGGGTTTCCAACAAGCCACTGCTACATCCATTTCATTAGGAATTGATGATCTTTTAACATTACCTTCTAAGGGATGGCTAGTTCAAGATGCTGAACAGCAAAGTTTGATTGTAGAAAAGCACCATCATTATGGAAATGTCCATGCAGTAGAAACATTACGCCAATCCATCGAGATATGGTATTCTACAAGTGAATATCTGCGACAAGAAATGAATCCTAATTTTAGGATGACTGACCCTTATAATCCAGTCCATATAATGTCTTTTTCGGGAGCTAGGGGAAATGTGTCTCAAGTACATCAATTAGTAGGTATGAGAGGATTAATGTCCGATCCACAAGGACAAATGATTGATTTACCTATTCAAAGCAATTTACGCGAAGGACTCTCTTTAACAGAATATATAATTTCTTGCTACGGAGCCCGCAAAGGGGTTGTGGATACCGCTGTACGAACATCAGATGCGGGATATCTTACGCGCAGGCTTGTCGAAGTAGTTCAACATATTGTTGTACGTAGGACAGATTGTGGCACCATTCGGGGTATTTCTGTAAGTCCTAGAAACGGCAGGATGCCGGAAAGAATTTTTACCCAAATATTAATAGGTCGCGTATTAGCAGACGATATATATCTGGGTTCGCGATGCATCGCGACTCGCAATCAAGATATCGGGGTTGGGCTTGTAAATGGATTCATAACCTTTCGAACCCAACCAATAGCCATTAGAACTCCTTTTACTTGTAAGAGTACGTCTTGGATTTGTCGATTATGTTATGGCCGAAGTCCTACTCACGGCGACCTGGTCGAATTAGGAGAAGCTGTAGGTATTATTGCAGGTCAATCCATTGGGGAGCCCGGTACTCAACTAACATTAAGAACTTTTCATACGGGCGGAGTATTCACAGGGGGTACTGCAGAACATGTACGAGCCCCTTATAATGGCAAAATCAAATTTAATGAGGAGTTGGTGCATCCCACACGTACACGTCATGGACACCCTGCCTTTCTATGTTATATAGACTTGTATGTCACTATTGAGAGCGAAGATAGTCTACATAATGTGAATATTCCCCCAAAAAGTTTTATTTTAGTTCAAAATGATCAATATGTTGAATCCGAACAAGTTATTGCTGAAATTCGTGCGGGGGCATCGACTCTGAATTTTAAGGAAAAAGTTCGAAAACATATTTATTCTGATTCAGAAGGAGAAATGCACTGGAGTACCGATGTGTATCATGCACCCGAATTTACATACGGTAATGTTCATCTCTTACCAAAAGCAAGCCGTTTATGGATATTGTCGGGAAAGCCATACAGATCCAGTGTAGTCTCCTTTTCACTCCACAAGGATCAAGATCAAACAACCGGGAATTCTTTTTCTTTCGAACAAAAAATTTATAACTTCTCAATGACTAATGATCAAGTACAAAATCCATTTTTGGATCCTTCTATTAAAAAATCTAGTAAAAAAGAACATAGGAGTCCGAATTATTCAGAACTTAATGGGATGGGTCATTATAATCACATATATCCTGCAAAAAACGCCAATTTATTGGCAAAGAGTCGAAAAAATAGATTACTATTTCAATTGAGTCAAGAACGAGAAAAAGAATTAGTGTCCCTTTCCGACGGTATCTCGATTGAAATACCCATAAATGGTATTTTCCGTAGAAAGAGTATTTTTGCTTATTTCAATGATCCTCGATACCGAACAAAGAGTTCGGGAATTACTAAATATGAGACTATAGAAATGCATTCCAGCGTTAAAAAAGAGGATTTGATTGAGTATCGAGGAGTCAAAGAATTTCGACCAAAATCCCAAATGAAAGTCGATCGGTTTTTTTTCATTTCCCAGGAAGTACATATTTTACCCGGATCTTCTTCGATAATGGTACGAAACAATAGTATCATTGGAGTAGATACAAAAATGACTTTAAATACAAGAAGCCGCGTAGGCGGAGTGGTTCGGGTGAAGAGGAAAAAAAAATTTTTTGAACTTAAAATTTTTTCTGGAGATATCTATTTTCCTGGGGAGACAGATAAGATATCTCGACACAGCGGCATTTTGATACCACCAGGAAAGACAAATTACAAGGAATCAAAAAATGAGAAAAATTGGCTCTATGTTCAACGGATCACCCTTACTAAGAAAAAGTATTTTGTTTTGGTTCGACCCGTAGTCACATATGAAATCACGGACGGTATCAATTTAGCAACACTTTTTCCTCAGGATCTGTTGCAAGAAAGGGGTAATGTGCAACTTCAAGTTTTCAATTATGGAAATGGCAAAGTCACTCGGGGAATTTATGACACAAGTATTCAATTAGTCCGTACTTGTTTAGTATTGAATTGGAACCAAGACAAAAAAGATTCTTCTATCGAAGAGGCCCGTGCTTCATTTGTTGAAGTAAGGACAAATGGTATAATTCGATATTTCCTAAAGATCGGTTTAGTGAACACGGCTCTTTCGTATATCGGTAAAAGAAAGAATCCCCCCCTTTTTTCTGATGATGGCTTAGAGTATACCAATATGAATCCGTTTTTTTCCATTTATTCAAAGCCAAAACTTCAAAAATCATTGAACCAAAATCAAGGAACTGTTCGTACGTTGGTGGGTAAAAATAAGGAATGTCAGTCTTTTATAATTTTGTCATCATCAAATTGTTTTCGAATGGGTCCATTCACACTCAACGGTGTAAAATATCCCAAAGAATCCATTAAAAAAGATCGCCTAATTCCAATTAATAGGTCATTTGGTCCTTTAGGAACAGCCCCTAATTTTGCGAAAAAAAAAAAAATTTACCATTTAATAACTCATAATCAGATCTTGGTAAATAATTATTTACGGCTGGACAATTTAAAACAAACCTGTCAAGTCCTTAAATATCAATATTATTTAATGGATGAAAATGGAATAATTTATAATCCCGATTTTTGTAGTAACATAATTTTGAATCCATTCAATTTGCATTGGGATTTTCGTCATTACAATTTTTGTGACGAGACATCTACAAAAATGCGTCTTGGACAATTTCTTTGTGAAAATATATGTATAAACAAAAATGGACTGCACTTCAAACCGGGTCAAATTATAATTGTTCAATTTGATTCAGTAGTAATAAGATCGGCTAAGCCCTGTTTGGCTACCCCAGGAGCAACAGTTCATGGTCATTATGGAGAAATCATTTATGAAGGGGATACCCTAGTTACATTTATATATGAAAAATCGAGGTCTGCTGATATAACGCAAGGTCTGCCAAAAGTGGAAAAAGTCTTAGAAGTTCGTTCGGTTGAGGCAATATCCATGAATCTCGAAAAGAGGATTAATGGTTGGAACGAACGTATAAAAGAAATTCTTGGAATTCCTTGGGGATTCTTGGTTGGGGCTGAGCTAACTATAGCGCAAAGTCGTATCTCTTTGGTTAATAAGATCCAAAAGGTTTATCGATCCCAGGGGGTTCAGATTCATGATCGGCATATCGAAATTATTGTACGGCAAATAACATCTAAAGTCTTGGTTTCAGAGGATGGAATGTCTAATGTTTTTTTGCCCGGAGAACTAATTGGATTGTTTCGAGCAGAACGAACGGGGCGCGCTTTGGAAGAAGCGATCTGTTACCGAACTATCTTATTAGGAATAACGAGAGCATCTCTGAATACTCAAAGTTTTATATCCGAAGCAAGTTTTCAAGAAACTGCTCGAGTTTTAGCAAAAGCTGCTCTCCGAGGCCGTATTGATTGGTTGAAAGGATTAAAAGAAAACGTTGTTCTGGGGGGGGTGATACCCGTTGGTACTGGATTCAAGGGATTCGTACACCGATCAAATCAACATAAGAGCATTAGCATCCCTTTCAAAAAAAACAAGAATAGACTCGAGGGAGAAATGAGAGATATTTTATTTTATCACAGAGAATTGTTGGATTCTTGTTTTTCAAAGAATTTAGGTGATAGATCAAAACAACAATGATTTTGGGGATTTAACAGAAGAGATTCATCCTTTTTTTTATCTTTATTATTGTTTTTTAATTAATTTAGTAGCCTAGTAATAGTAATTAGTAATGTAATAAAATACGTAAACTAAAAAAAAATAACAAATAGACAGGAATTTTTTGTTTGGGTTGTGTATTAATGATCAATCCAGGTTAAAAAAGAAGGTTCCGTTGGAACAATTTTTTATTTCAGGATACCTCAATCTCTTTATTCAAAAAAGAGTTAAAGTGGGTGGAGAAATGACAAGAAGATATTGGAACATCAATTTGGAAGAGATGATGGAGGCGGGAGTTCATTTTGGTCATGGTACTCGAAAATGGAATCCCCGAATGTCACCTTATATCTCTGCAAAATGTAGGGGTATTCATATTATAAATCTTACCAGAACGGCTCGTTTTTTATCAGAGGCTTGTGATTTAGTTTTTGATGCAGCAAGTAGTGGAAAACAATTTTTAATTGTTGGGACAAAAAAGAAAGCAGCTGATTCAGTAGCATGGGCTGCAATAAGGGCTCGATGTCATTATGTTAATAAAAAGTGGCTTGGGGGTATGTTAACGAATTGGTCCACTACAGAAACAAGACTTCATCAATTCAGGGACTTACGAATGGAACAAAAGGCGGGGCGACTCGCTCGTCTTCGGAAGAGAGATGCCGCGGTGGTAAAGAGACAATTATCTCACTTGCAAACATATCTGGGCGGGATTAAATATATGACAGAATTACCTGATATTGTAATCATCGTTGATCAACTAAAAGAATATAAAGCCCTTCGAGAATGTATTACTTTGGGAATTCCAACGATTTGTTTAATCGATACAAACTGTGACCCGGATCTCGCCGATATTTCGATTCCGGCAAACGATGATGCTATATCTTCAATCCGATTAATTCTTACCAAGTTAGTATTTGCAATTTGTGAAGGTCGTTCTAGCTATGTAAGAAATCCTTGATTTTTTTATGAAATCAACACTTCAATTCCTAAAATTTATAATAGAATTGGTTAATGTTCCTGAATATCAAAAACTATATAATAAATTAAAGGGAATAAAGGGAAAGGGCTGGTGATATTATGTGATTTGATTAATAGGTATCCTAAATAAAAAGTAAATTCAAAAAAAAAGTAGACAAGTCGAGAAAGAGATGATTGAATCAAAATAAAAAGTTTGAAGTTATATTTCTGTCAGAGGACAATATGAATATTCTATCATATTCAATCAACACACTAAAGAAGGGGTTATATGATATGTCTGGTGTGGAAGTAGGTCAACATTTTTATTGGCAAATAGGGGGTTTCCAAATCCATGGTCAAGTACTTATAACTTCTTGGGTTGTAATTGCTATCTTACTAGGTTCAGCTGCTATAGCTGCTCGGAATCCACAAACCATTCCGACAGGGGGTCAGAATTTCTTGGAATATGTCCTTGAATTTATTCGAGACGTGAGTAAAACCCAAATTGGAGAAGAATATCGCCCTTGGGTTCCCTTTATTGGAACTATGTTTCTATTTATTTTTGTTTCTAATTGGTCAGGGGCCCTTTTCCCGTGGAAAATCATACAGTTACCTCACGGGGAGTTAGCCGCACCCACGAATGATATAAATACTACTCTTGCTTTAGCTTTACTCACATCAGTAGCCTATTTCTATGCGGGTCTTACAAAAAAAGGGTTAGGTTATTTTGGTAAATACATTCAACCAACCCCAATTCTTTTACCCATTAACATTTTAGAAGATTTCACAAAACCTCTCTCACTTAGTTTTCGACTTTTTGGAAATATATTAGCGGATGAATTAGTAGTTGTTGTTCTTGTTTCTTTAGTACCCTTAGTGGTTCCTATACCTGTCATGTTCCTTGGATTATTTACAAGTGGGATTCAGGCTCTTATTTTTGCAACTTTAGCCGCAGCTTATATAGGCGAATCCATGGAGGGTCATCATTGATTAGTCTTAGGAAGATTTAGTTTAGATCCAAGCATGTGTGGCTCAAGATTACCATTAGATTCTATCAAGATAGAATCTAATGGTAATAGAGTCTCTTGAAAAAAACGTAGTTGGTTAGTAGAGAGCGGTTGCACCAGATATGTGGAATCTAATGCTTATAGGTTCATATTTTGAAGTTCATTTTTTTTCGATTAGATGTTTCGAAGAATTTTTAGAAAATCCAATTGAATTTAAGAGACATATAGGCGGTTTACGTTATGTAAGAAACATATGTATATTTTATATTATATATTGACAAGTTAAGTTATATATGAACGTAATTTGCACTATTTGAATTTGGCTAGAGATGTCGGCCGAGGTCTTTCCTTTTGTTTCGTTTATAACTGTGAATTAAATAAAAAAATATAGATAAAATAATGAAAAAGATCGAAAAAGGCTTCGATTACCAAGGAATAGAGACACTCAAGTTGGATGTAGTCAGAAAGACTCTCCGATTAGTAACTAAAAAAGATGAAGCCTTTCTAATGATCTAACTAATGATCTAATAATATATTAAATTTGGCATTTTAAATTCTTTCTACTGGATGGATATTTCAATGGAATAATTAAGTTCTAATTCATTGTATCATTAACCATTTCTTTTTTTTTTTAGGAACTTATCTATCATGAATCCACTGATTTCTGCCGCTTCCGTTATTGCTGCTGGATTGGCTGTAGGGCTTGCTTCTATTGGACCTGGAGTTGGTCAAGGTACTGCTGCAGGCCAAGCTGTAGAAGGTATTGCGAGACAGCCCGAGGCAGAGGGAAAAATCCGAGGTACTTTATTACTTAGTTTAGCTTTTATGGAAGCTTTAACAATTTATGGATTGGTTGTAGCATTAGCCCTTTTATTTGCAAATCCTTTTGTTTAATCTGAGAAAAAGAAAGACATATTTCTCATATTTCTTTTAGGGTCTTGGATGTGCAGATTGTTTTTTCACATTATATTAGAATTTCGTCCCTACACAATTACTTATACTTATTCATTCAGAAAATAACCCAAGGGAAGGACTGAT